TTCTTTATTTGTTCTTTATTTACAACTTATTTCCAAAAACAAAAATAAAAAAAAAAGATTATCAAAGAAGAAAGAATAGAATTCTTTCTTCTTTATATGCTATGATAAATTAGATCAAGATTCTAATAGAATAGAATTATGAACTTCATTCTCATTATTATTAGAATGATATTTATATTTTTTTCATCCAAAAAATCATCTTTTTTATACAAATACAATACATAGGTCGTCGATTCGGCAGTGGACAAAAAAGGGGGATCCATCTTTCCAGTTAATGGTTCAAAGAATTTTATCCATATGAGTGTTCTACATCGGATAAATTCCCAATTCTTCCTTTTTTCTTTTTATCATTTTTAAACCTTTTTGGTACTAACGTAGCGGTAGAAAGAGTACCATGTTATGCTGTGCCTGGACTTCAAACAATTTATCTTTAACCATGTAAAAGACCTCAACATTATTGGTTGATAGAGAAGAGAATCAAAGTTCATTTACCAATTAGTTACGAAATGCTATGGTTCTTACATATGATTTCTGAATGAAATCCAATTCCGAAGTAATTCGTCGAGATTGTGCACCCTTTGTTCCTATTTCTGCTATAAAAAATAATAGAAAGAAAGTGCAGCCGGTGAAATCCAACCTATTCTTGAAATACACAACTCGCACACACTCCCTTTCCAAAAAAAATCAATACACCCAGCACTACGCTTAGATTTATTGGATTTGTTGCTAAAATATCGGTATTAAATTCGAAACTCCCAGCGGATGGCCAGTGCCCCACGGAAACAAAAGAATCGGTTCTATTTTTCATATGCTCTCCCTTTATAGATAGGACTAACAAAGAACAGAGTTCTTTTTGTATCACTCCGCTTATTATTCTTAATCTTAATGGAATTTGAGAATTCTCAAATTTATTAGTTATGGTTATGTTTTTATTCTTCTTTTTTTTTTTTTTACATTTTTATTCTACTTAAACATTAAACAAAAGGATTTGCAAATAAAAGAGCTAATGCCACGACCAGTCCATAAATGGTTAAAGCTTCCATAAAAGCCAGACTCAGCAATAAAGTACCTCGTATTTTACCCTCTGCTTCTGGTTGTCTCGCAATACCTTCTACGGCTTGGCCCGCAGCAGTTCCTTGACCAACCCCAGGTCCGATAGAAGCAAGCCCTACAGCCAATCCAGCAGCAATAACGGAAGCAGCAGAAATAAGTGGATTCATGGTAAGTTCCTCGCACCAAAAAAAGAAATGATTAATGATACAACCAACCAATGAATTAGTACTTAATCTACTTCTTTTTCTACTTCTCAGGTCGAAGTAACTAAAAGCTCCAAATGGAATTCAGAATATTACTGAATTGTCAGAACTACTTCGAGATATCGTTTTTCCTTTCTACCTTATGACCTTATGTAAATAGATATGTATATAGTTTTAGTAATTGCATTTCCTTGTTTATAAACTATTCTATTATTTCTCTTTCATTCAATTCACAATCACAGACAAAATAGAAAAAGGACTGATATGGGAATCCATATAAATGCAGTGGACTAGAAAAAAAGAGATAGGGGTCATTACTATCTAACTAGTAAATAGCATAGAATTTTATTCTTCCATAACGTAAATCACCTGCACTTTTTATTCTATACATATATGTAGTAGGATCCCCAACCCTTCTTTCTTTCTTGATATATACATACATGTAGCTATTTGCATTTTATTCTACAACTCAGTGGATTATATGGAACCCCCCGCATTGCTTGATTTGGGATAAGCTTCAAAAAAGACTAGACTATTTCAAAAGTTAGTCAATGATGACCCTCCATGGATTCACCTATATAAGCCGCAGCCAAAGTTGCAAAAATAAGAGCTTGAATACCGCTTGTAAATAATCCAAGAAACATGACAGGTATAGGAACTACTGAAGGCACTAAAGAAACAAGAACAACAACCACTAATTCATCAGCCAATATATTCCCAAAAAGTCGAAAACTAAGAGATAAAGGTTTGGTGAAATCTTCTAGAATATTAATTGGTAAAAGTATTGGAGTTGGTTGAATGTATTTCCCGAAATATCCCAATCCTTTTTTACTAAGACCCGCATAGAAATATGCCACTGACGTGGGTAAAGCTAAAGCAACAGTAGTATTTATATCATTCGTGGGCGCAGCTAACTCTCCATGAGGTAACTTTATGATTTTCCAAGGTAAAAGAGCGCCTGACCAGTTAGAAACAAAAATAAATAGGAACATCGTTCCTATAAAAGGAACCCAAGGACCATACTCCTCTCCAATCTGAGTTTTGCTCAAGTCTTGAATAAATTCAAGGACATATTCGAAGAAATTCTGACCGTCGGTCGGAATGGTTTGTGGATTCCGAACAGCTATGATGACTGAACCTAATAAGATAGCAATTACAACCCAAGAAGTGATAAGTACTTGGGCATGAATTTGTAAACCTCCTATTTGCCAATATAAATGTTGGCCTACTTCTACACCTGATATATCATATAACCCTTTGAGTGTTTTAATGGAACATGGTATAACATTCATATTGTCCTCTAACAGAAATCGAACTTCAAAAAAGTAATTATTTTGATTCAACCATTTCTTTCTCAATTCATCTATGTTCATTCATGAATTTAAGTTTTCTGAATCGTATATTTCGGATACTGAGAAATCACATAAAAAAAAATACCAATCATTTTCTCTTTTCAATATTATTTGATAGTCAAAACATAGTTCAAACTCCAAAAGATGCAAACCAAAATAGTAACAATCAAAGAGAGTTCACCAAAAACAAACTAATCTTCTTCTTTATTCTTCTTAATGATAAGAGTAATGATAAGATAATCAACCATTTTTTATATAACTGGAACGGCCCTCACAAATTGCAGATACTAATTTGGTAAGAATCAATCGAATCGAAGCTATAGCATCATCGTTGGCCGGAATAGAAATATCTGCAAGATCTGGGTCACAATTTGTATCAATTAAACAAATCGTCGGAATACCCAAAATGGAACATTCTCGAAGAACCGTATATTCTTCTTGCTGATCAACGATAATTACAATATCGGGCAATCCCGTCATATATTTGATCCCACCCAGATATGCTTGCAAGGTAGATAAATTTCTCTTCAACATTGCTGCATCTCCTTTGGGGAGACGATTGAATTTCCCCATCTTTTGTTCTGTTCTTAAGTCCCTGAACTTCTGAAGTCTTGTTTCTGTAGTATACCAATTCGTTAACATACCACCAAGCCTTTTTTTATTAACATAATGACATCGAGCCCTTATTGCTGCTGATGCTACTAAATCCGCTGCTTTCTTTTTGGTGCCAACGATTAAGAATTTTTTTCCCCTACTTGCTGCATCAAAAACTAAATCGCAAGCTTCTGATAAAAAACGAGCAGTTATAGTAAGATTTGTAATATGAATACCCTTACGCTTTGCAGAGATGTAAGGAGCCATTCTAGGATTCCATTTATTAGTACCATGACCAAAATGAACTCCTGCTTCCATCATTTCTTCCAAATTGATGTTCCAATATCGTCTTCCCATTTTCCCACACTTTCTCTTTTTCTTTTTTTTTTTCAAAGAGATTCAGTACCCTATGAAATAAATAATTGTTCCGACGGAACCTTCTACCAGGATTGACCATTGATCTACGACCCAAACCATGAATTTCATTCTTTATTTTTTATTTCATTGATTACGAAATACATAATTGGACCGGAGAGTTAAAGTAAAAAGAATGAACCTCTTGTTAAGAATTAGTAAATTACATTACGTAAATGATTGGTCTGATGTCTCATGGAAAGTGTTTGGGGCACAAGAACAAAATAATTCTCTATGGTATAACAAAATATCTCTCATTTCCAACTCGAATAGATCCTTCCTTTTAATTTTCAAATGAATGTTTTTGTCTTGCTTTGAACGATGTACTAATTTGTTGAATCCGGTACCAACCGGTATAATCCCCCCCAGAACAACGTTCTCTTTCAGGCCTTTCAACCAATCAATACGACCTCGTAGAGCAGCTTTTGCTAAAACTCGAGCAGTTTCTTGAAAACTCGCTTCGGATATGAAACTTTGAGTATTCAGAGATGACTTCGTTATTCCCAATAAGATTGCCCGATAACAGATCGCTTCGTCCAAAACGCGCCCTGCTCGCTCTGCTCGCAACAATCCAATAAATTCCCCAGGTAAAAAAACATTAGACATTCCATCTTCTGAAACCAAAACTCTTGATGTTACTTGACGTACAATAATCTCTATATGTCTATTATGGATCTGTACCCCTTGGGATCGATAAACCTTTTGGATCTTATTAACCAAAGAGATACGACTTTGGGCTATGGTTAGTTCAGCTCCAATCAAGAATCCCCAAGGGATCCCAAGAATCCTTCGGATACGTTCGTCCCAACCTTCAACTCTTCTTTCGAGGTTCATCGATATTGAATCAATTGAACGAACTTCTAAGATTTGTTCCACTTTTGGAAGACCTTGCGTTATGTCACCAGATCTCGATTTTTCATATATAAATGTAATTAATGTGTCTCCTTCAGAAAAGATTTCTCCATAATGGCCATGGACAGTTGCTCCTGGAGTGACCAAATAGGGCTTAGATGATCTTATAACTAAAGAGTCAACATGAACAATGAAAATTTGACCAGATTTTTTTATGCGTAATCCATATTTCAATAGACATGCATTTTCACAAAGGAATTGTCCAAGGCTAATTATTGTCCATGCCTCTTCACAAGAATCGTGATGGAGAAAACACCAATTCAAATGGAATGAATTCCAAATGATGTTACTGCATGGATCGGGATTATAAATCCTACTATTTTCATCTAGGAAACAGTATTGAAATGGAAGTACTTGAAGCACTTGGAAAGTCTGTTGAAAATTTTCAAGTAAAAAATATTTCTTTAAAAAGACTTGATTATAAGTTCTTAAATAGTAAGATGAACGAAGATTTACTATTTTAGGCACAATA